TGAATTTAGAATTCTTGCAATAAAACAAAACAACAAGGTCTACTCGACATAAATTAGGAATAGATTTAATTAACCTTTTTCACAGAAATCTTTCACAAAATTATCAACTAATCAGAATGATTCTTTATTAGACCATGATATTTGATTCGCCAAATACATCATTATTGTATATTCTTTCATATGTATAGCGCAACCTAATACTTGTTTTTCAAGTTTTGAATCTTTAATTTTTTTTAAATCGAAATTCAAATAATAATAATATCACTCTTGACAGTAATATATGTTGTATATGTAAATCCTAGATATGACAATATGCGGAATTCATCCAGGAAAATGAAAAACAAGGGGGGTTCATAAAGGGATGAATAGATGAGACGCATAACCGGATATGCTAAAATGAAAATAAAAAAAAAAAAAGGCTAATGAGATCGAAATAATGAATCATAAAATGAATCATAAATAGAGTTCTGTTTCGAATTCGCTAGATAAAAAAAAGTCTTGCCTATTCTATTATGATAAATAAATCAAAGACTTTCCGCAAAAAATTTTTTTTATTCATATATTTTTGATTTTTAAACGAGGTTTCGGTTAGTTGAGCTTGAACATGACTATTCTTTCATTGAAATTGAATAAGTAAAAAATTTAATTGCACATTCGCTTGGGTGGTACCAACGAAATCGAGTGCTTACTCCCATTTTTTATTGAATTAACCGATGAATTTGCTATCGAAGATTTTTTCTGTATTCGAAAAATTTCGCAACAAAATTTAACATATTTTTTTATTATGAGAATAAATCTTCCTACTTCGGATCCAGAGGTTTCGATACGTGAAAAAAAAAATCTGGGACGTATCGCCCAAATCATTGGTCCGGTACTGGATGTAGCCTTTCCCCCGGGTAAGATGCCTAATATTTACAATGCTCTGGTGGTTAAGGGTCGAGATACTCTTGGTCAAGAAATTAATGTGACTTGTGAAGTACAGCAATTATTAGGAAATAATCGAGTTAGAGCTGTAGCTATGAGTGCGACAGAGGGTTTAAAGAGAGGAATGGACGTGGTTGATATGGGAAATCCCCTAAGTGTTCCAGTCGGCGGAGCGACTCTAGGACGAATTTTCAACGTGCTTGGGGAGCCTGTTGATAATTTAGGTCCTGTCGATACTCGCACAACATCTCCTATCCATAAATCCGCGCCTGCTTTTATACAATTAGATACAAAATTATCTATTTTTGAAACAGGAATTAAAGTAGTAGATCTTTTGGCCCCTTATCGTCGTGGGGGAAAAATAGGACTATTCGGTGGGGCTGGCGTGGGTAAAACAGTACTAATTATGGAATTGATCAACAACATTGCCAAAGCTCATGGTGGTGTATCCGTATTTGGTGGAGTAGGCGAACGGACTCGTGAAGGAAATGATCTTTACATGGAAATGAAAGAATCTGGAGTCATTAATGAACAAAATCTTGCGGAATCAAAAGTGGCCCTAGTCTACGGTCAAATGAATGAACCGCCGGGAGCTCGTATGAGAGTTGGTCTGACTGCCTTAACTATGGCAGAATATTTCCGAGATGTTAATGAGCAAGACGTACTTCTATTTATCGACAATATCTTCCGTTTCGTACAAGCCGGATCCGAGGTATCCGCTTTATTGGGTAGAATGCCTTCTGCTGTGGGTTATCAACCCACCCTTAGTACCGAAATGGGTACTTTACAAGAAAGAATTACTTCTACGAAAAAAGGGTCCATAACCTCTATTCAAGCAGTTTATGTACCTGCAGACGATTTGACTGACCCCGCTCCTGCCACCACATTTGCACATTTAGATGCGACTACCGTACTATCAAGAGGATTAGCTGCCAAAGGTATCTATCCAGCGGTAGATCCTTTAGATTCAACGTCAACTATGCTACAACCTCGAATCGTTGGCGAGGAACATTATGAAACTGCGCAACAAGTCAAGCAAACTTTACAACGTTACAAGGAGCTTCAGGACATTATAGCTATCCTGGGGTTGGACGAATTATCCGAAGAGGATCGCTTAACCGTAGCAAGAGCACGAAAAATCGAGCGTTTCTTATCACAACCCTTTTTCGTAGCCGAAGTATTTACAGGTTCACCGGGAAAATATGTTGGTCTAGCGGAAACAATTAGAGGGTTTAAATTGATCCTTTCCGGAGAATTTGATTCTCTTCCTGAACAGGCCTTTTACTTAGTGGGTAACATCGACGAAGCTACTGCGAAGGCTACAAACTTAGAAATGGAGAGTAAATTGAAGAAATGACCTTAAATCTTTGTGTACTGACTCCGAATCGAATTGTTTGGGATTCAGAAGTAAAAGAAATCATTTTATCTACTAATAGTGGACAAATTGGCGTATTACCAAATCACGCGCCAATTGCCACAGCTGTTGATATAGGTATTTTGAAAATACGCCTTAATAACCAATGGTTAACGATGGCTCTGATGGGCGGTTTTGCTAGAATAGGCAATAATGAAATAACTATTTTAGTAAATGATGCAGAGAAGAATAGTGACATTGATCCACAAGAAGCGCAGCAAACTCTTGAAATAGCAGAAGCTAACTTGAGAAAAGCTGAAGGCAAGAGACAAACAATTGAGGCAAATCTAGCTCTCAGACGAGCTCGGACACGAGTCGAGGCTCTCAATACGATTTGATTTTGTAACTAGCTGACGTGTAAAAAAAAAAGAATGTATAAAAAAAATAGGATCGAAAAGCGAGAAAAACACTAAAAGAAAAAAAAGCTGGTTACAAAAACTTATTAGACACCATTGATCATGGTGTCTAATAAGTTATACCTACTATTGGATTTGAACCAATGACTCCTGCCGTATGAAAGCAATACTCTAACCACTGAGTTAAGTAGGTTATTTATCATCGTAAAGAGAAGGAAAAGGGATACCTATCACATCGATAGGATTATAAATACAATATTATTTCTAAGCAATACTAATAAACAACGAGATCAAAGAGATATAATGTTCGAGCATGTAATATTAATCTTGACAAGAAATTATCTACATGATAAGATAAAATGTGTATCACAAACACAAGGGCTATAGCTCAGTTAGGTAGAGCACCTCGTTTACACGTGCGCCAAAGTTTTTCAGAGGAGTCCATCACGCAATCAAACTAATTGATTGATCTTATTAATAAATCAATGTCTTACTCCATGACTTTTTTTTTTTAGGAAAAAAGAGGAGAACAATAGCCTGACATTAGGTCCTATTAAAGTACCCCGTTAAGTAGGGAATGAATAGAACCCATCGTTGATTTGAGATATTGATAGGGTGAATACCCAGTCAATGCTAGGCAGAATGAGTATAAGGAACTCAAAAATGATCTTTTCGTCCTATGAACCTTAAGGTGTATCAAGTTTCATGTTTGATTTTTTAATCAGGATGTTAGAGACTATATTTAACTTAAGTTGATCTAGACCAAAAGCAAACCTACGTCAAGAGAACCCAACCCTTCTTTGAAACACTTTGGTAGTTCTTCTGTATTGTATTAGAATTAAAAAATAATAAATCAGAGTACTTGGAACCATTTCTTATCTTTTTTTTTAAGAAAAAATATGGTAGACTAACTGATCTTTATATCAGTTAATGAAAGAGCCCAATGCAAAAAAAAATGCATGTTGGGTCTTTGAAAGAGTTCGAATCATTTTGATAATAATAAGTTCGAACTCTTTTACCGAGCAGGTCTACGGTTCGAGTCCGTATAGCCCTAACTACGAAATTGATTCTAATAAATCACATTAAAATAAAAATAATTGGATAATTTTTTGACTTAGTCTTGTATTCTTTATTTCTAACTAATTACTTTCAATTGCTTGGTTCATAAAAAAAATTCCCATACCATAAACCATAAGTCCTGGGGATCATTCAGAATAAAACGTAAAACCTAATTTTATTTCAATGGAGCCAATCACTATCTATCTATTGATATCTATAGATAGATACTTAATTTATAATTTAGAATAAACTTTTTTTCTTCATTCATTTTGATAGTTGTAAGTAGATTTTTTTATAAGTAGATTTTTTTAGATTTTTTTATATGAATTTTCCTCGTTCACTGGCTACAATCAAAAAGTTCATAATACTTTATTTTTTTGTATCCCCACTCAATCTTGGTTACTTTTTTTCTGACACGGCCTTGTTTAAAAATAAAAACAGAAATCTAATAAAATTAAACTCCAAAAAAATCTATCTAATACTAAGTAAGATGGGTATGGTATGATAAAGTCTTACTGGATTTTTTGATACGTCATAATTTTAAAAATGAAGATATTTTTCTAAAATTTTTTTATTTTATTTTTAATAAAACATAAACAAAATTTCATAAACAGAAATAAAAAAAAATGACTAGTTATTAATCATATTAATAATATAATATTAATATGATTAATAGAATATTAGAAACTATTAGTAATAGAAACATGGAAATATTAAGTAATAAGTGTACTGAAAATAAGATTACAATCAATAAATCTTAAAAAGAGACGTCTAACACAGCAACCAAACGAAAATAAATGATTCGATTAACCTGAATTTATATTTTGACTCAAGAGGTCTATATCCCTTGCCCAATCCACTCCGATTGGAATTGACTAAGCGGGTATTTTTTCCACATTCATAGGAGTTGGTCTATGTTTCTGCTTTATGAATATGATATTTTCTGGGCATTTTTAATAATATCAAGTGCTATTCCTGTTTTGGCATTTTTCATTTCCGGAGTTTTATCTCCAATTAGGAAGGGGCCAGAGAAACTTTCTAGTTATGAATCAGGTATAGAACCGATCGGGGATGCTTGGTTACAATTTAGAATCCGTTATTATATGTTTGCTCTAGTTTTTGTTGTTTTTGATGTTGAAACAGTTTTTCTGTATCCGTGGGCAATGAGTTTCGATGTACTGGGGGTATCTGCTTTTATAGAAGCTTTCATTTTCGTGCTTATCCTAATTCTTGGTTTAGTTTATGCA